CGTAGCACCGGTACTAAGTACTCTCTGGTTCGGTTCTTTAGCGGGTTTATTGATAGAGATCAATCGTTTCTTCCCGGATGCGTTAACATTCCCTTTTTTTTAATTCTAGTTATTGCCGTGGGACGGGGCGAAAAAGATTAGATCGAGATACAATCAAATATCTGTGACTACTTTCTCGCCCCCGTTTTTAGTTTTTTTTTAGAATTCTATAAGAATTGGATAAAATAAATAAGGAAGGTAGAACGAAAAAAGTGGATTCAACCTCACCGAAACTAGGGTTCAAGCTCCAATTAAATAAATTACTAGTAGAGCGAAAAGCAAAATGTGGCTGGAACAACAGTATCCTCCAAGATACTTAAAGAAAATACCGTATTGTGATTCTAAATAGAGTTAGAAATCATTGTATTACTTATTCTTATTATTTACTATTACTATAAATCTATATTGATTTACTATATTGATTGCAATTGATTGGAACGAAATCTTTCAGGATTTGATTTTGAGTTAGCAACTTTTATTTATTTATTTTTTTCATTCCTTTCTTCTTCACTTTTGATCGGAAAATAGAAGAGTTGGGTGAATTAAAAACTCAAAGGAGGTTCATGGCCAAGAGTAAAGATGTCCGAGTAACGATTATTTTGGAATGTACCAGTTGTGTTCGAAACGGCGTTAATAAGGAATCAACGGGCATTTCCAGGTATATTACTCAAAAAAATCGACACAATACGCCTAGTCGATTGGAATTGAAGAAATTCTGTCCCTATTGTTACAAACATACAATTCACGGGGAGATAAAGAAATAAATCGAATCAAGTGCTCGTATGTTACCCCTTCCCGAGAACATGAAAATATAACATTAGGTATATAATATATTAAGTATATAATTAGTTATATATAACGCATATTTTATTTATATTATTTATATATTTATTTATATATTATTATTCTATATTATTCTATATTCTTATATTATTGATATTCTTATATTATTGATATTAATTGATATTATTACATATATTTATTATTACTACATTTCTATATATTCTATATATTTAAATAATAATAATATATAATATATAATTTTTAAATAATAAATAATAATAAAATAAAAATAAAATAAACAAACCAAATCCTATAATAAACAAACCAAATCCTATTTATTATATTAATTCTATAATTTGAATTTGATCCGATCAAACAAAATAGGATTTTAGAAATAGAGATTAAGTATAGGATTATTTTTATAAATTATAAATAAGGAATAAAGAAATCATGGATAAATCCAAGCGACTCTTTCTTAAATCCAAGCGATCTTTTCGTAGGCGTTTGCCCCCGATCCAATCGGGGGATCGAATTGATTATAGAAACATGAGTTTAATTAGTCGATTTATTAGTGAACAAGGAAAAATATTATCTAGGCGAGTAAATAGATTGACCTTAAAACAACAACGATTAATTACTATTGCTATAAAACAAGCTCGTATTTTATCTTTGTTACCCTTTCTTAATAATGAGAAACAATTTGAAAGAAGGGAGTCGGCTGCTAGAACTACTGCTCTTAGAACCAGAAATAAATAGGTTTACCCTTCAATTGACTCAAAATTATCAAACGTAGGCTGATGCTTTATTCAAAAAATCTGATAATAAAAATTGTCGTGTCGTAAGAAAAAATAAATAAATAAAAGAATCGAATCCGGTTGGGGAAGAAAACTAAATCTTTTTTTTTATTGAGCGTCTTCGCTCATCTTGTTTTGATGACCTTATCAGAATTTTTTTTATCATATTAATTTCTACTCTACCTTCCCCGAGTTCATTCTCGAGGGAACCCCATTTCATTTAAAGCATTTCGGTGGATTCCTTCCGATCTCCTTATTTTATAATCTCGTTGGAAATCATATAAAGACAATTCCTATTTAAGATAGCTATTTGTGCAAGTATTTTACGATTAAGAAGCAACTGTTTCTTGTACAGATTGTGTATTAATCTACTATAACTATAGGATACCCCCATTCCGCGAATTACTGCATTTATTCGAGTGATCCACAAATGACGAAAATCTCTTTTTTTCCTATCTATATCCCGATGAGCCGAAACCAAAGCTCTTATTCTTTGTTGAGTAATAGTTCGAGTAAGTCTTGAATGAGCCCCTCGAAAGCCTGATGCAAATAAACGAATTTTTGTTCGACGTCTCCGGGCTATACATCCCCGTTTAATTCTGGTCATTGAATAAAAGAAATTTTGATGAATAACTAATTCTTTCTTTCAGTTATTCTTTTCTAGTTTATTAATAACAAAACGGATTCTTCCAATGTATAAAATAAAAATTCCAATGGCTTTTGCTACTATAACCGTCCCAACCACGATTTTTCCTTTTTTCTAGGCATTTCATTTCGCCTTGAAATAAGAGATTGTATTGATACTAGGTATCAAAAAATACTAGGTATCAAAAAAAGCATATTAACTAAAACAAAGGAGTAAATAGAAATGGATAAATAAATAGTGGGTTCCATCGTTTCTATGGTTACTTCTTAAACGGTGAGGTCCTCTCTATACACCGGAGCTCATTCCTTCATTTAATTGGTAACTTGTACAGTTCACACTCTTCGGCTCTACTCATAAATTTTACAGTAATAGATCTTTCACAACGAGATCTATCTTATACAGTAACGGTATGTAAGTATGAGGATTAATTGTTTGACCCTGTTAGTCCGTTCTTTGCAAGAGTCGAAGCATAATCTTTTTGCTTTTTAAATAGGATTTTCCCCGCTTAATGGATAAGCATTTGCTACCAATGGGGAATTTTTTCTCATCTTAAATTCCAAGATTGGATTTGCGCCAAGGGAAACCATAAATTTCATACACAATAGAAGATATGGTAGATCTATCTTTTTTAGATAGTGAACGGAAGAACCCCATTCTATTCACTGGTAATGATCGTTGATACTGAAAAAATTGTTTCTTTTTTCTCAGCCCATGATCTGAACAAGTCGCACATACACCCTAGTACATGTTCCTCGGCGCTGAGGACATCCCCGAAGAGCAGGGGATTTCGTGACATTTCTAATTGGCTGTCTTGCATTTCTAATAAGTTGTTTAATAGTTGGCATGCTGAATCATATACATAATAGAACGGTTTAGATCGATCCTAACCAGATGATTATGAATTACTTCTTTTTCTATTTAATAGATTAAGAAAATATTAACCCCTTAAGTTAAGAAGGAAAGGAATAAGAGGGATTAAATCAATCTTAATTAAATTGTGGATTGGTGTTAAATCGTTGCTATTGCTATTTTAACCCTACAAGATCCACAATTCCATGAGCTTGGGCTTCTGTTGCTGACATAAAAACATCTCTTTCCATGTCTTCGGATACAACCCATAAGGGCTTGCCCGTTCTTTGTACATAAACCCCTGTAATGCTTTCGCGAATTTTCAGTAGTTCTTCCGCTTCCAGGATAAATTCTCCCGTTTGTGCCTCATAAAAAGAACTAGCAGGTTGATGGATCATTACCCTGATGATATAACATAATAAAAGGTTCTTCTAACTCACATAATGAGGGGCGAGAAGAATAGCTAAAGAATAATAAGAAAAAAAAAGATAGAATTGAACAACCGTACAGGCATTTTTTGCGCATTGCATACGGCTTTACAATGGAATTCTCTTTTTTCGATGAAAGAAAAAAGATAAAATATAGAGTCTATTAGACCCAGATCAATAAATAATCCAATTACCACCCTTCTTTTTTTTTCGGAAAAGTTAAAAAATACTATGATGGTACCGTTGCTTTATATATTTATTTCGTCTGTGATTCAGCAATCCCAAAGTTTCTTTTTTTTTTTTGAAAAAAAAAGAAATAAAAAAATAGTCTTTTTTTTTCGTACTCTTTTATAACATAAATATTGTTAATAGCCTCTGGTGTGAAAAGAAAAAAAGTTTGTGACGCTGAGATGGACCCACGACAGCTAAGATAAAATTGGAAATGCCCTTTCTCTCATACTACTCTTTCGATACATAATCTAATATTTTATTTTGAAAAAAAAAAAAGAAATAAAAAAAATTTCATATCGAATTCGAAGTGCCATGCTATTATTACTTACTAATTCATATTTCATATGGCGAAGGCATAGTATTCTTTTTTCTTTCCATCAAATAAAAAAAACTCATTGGCGCCGAGCGTGAGGGAATGCTATACGTTTGGTAATTGCTCCTCCGACCAGGAGAAAAGATCCCATTGAAGCGGCCAATCCCATGCATATTGTATGCACATCTGGTTCCACAAGTTGCATAGTATCATAAATAGCTACTCCGGATATTACCCCTCCACCAGGAGAGTTTATAAACAAATACAGATCTTTGGTATCATTCTCTATACTGAGATATACCATAAGACCCGTAATTTGATTCGAGATCTCGATATCAACCTCTTGGCCTAAAAAAAGTAATCTTTCTTGATAAAGTCGGTTGATTAGGATAAAATTGTATCCCTTAGTAGCCGTACAGGCGCCTTTTGATGCATACGGTTCAACAAAAATTGCGAAAAAAAATCAATGTGTAGATTCCAGCCATCCTTCGTTTTTTCTAGTAGGCCCTTTCTAACTTATAATTTCTAATGAAGGGGCTTTTTCTTACATTTTTTAAATAAAAAAAATGAAATAAAAAATGAAATTACAGAAAGATGAGTTTTGCCCCGTTTTCCTATAATATAGAAAAAATTCGCTAAACTTATCGCACAAACTTTTCATTGATCTATTTTTTTCATTGGGATTCAATACAAATCACGATGTCATTTTCTTGTTCCTGAATGGGTTTCATCAATTTATTATTCAATTTTTTTAGGTTTATGCTCTACTCCGAGTCAAGATCTGCCCGATTTTGATTTGCGCATATAGGACAAATGACCCAATACCACGTCTTTTTGCTATGATTTCATTTACTTTTTTATTTTGATTTAATTCCTTTTTCTTTCATGTTTTCCGCCAAATATTCAACGTATTTCTCATATTATTCGATTGATTAATAGTTTGAAAAGTTTGAAATCGCTCTTATATAATTTTTTAATAAAAAAAAATTATAATTATGATATAGGTGGTAATCATAAATATATTACCAATTGGGTTTTTCTAAACGGAGCCTGGATACTTCATTTTATCGGTCCAACCAAGCCAACCATAAATCATTCTAATTGAAAATATTAATCTGGATACCCCCCAAAAAAATGAAATGGATCCCTAATTGCACTTCATTACACTTCACGCTACAAATTTTTGATAATTCAATCAATCTTTTTTGGGCGAAACAGAGAATAGCTCGATGGGGCGAGAGAACGGGGGAATCCCATATGACCCAAAATATTTGACAAGTCGCACTATATGTCAACCCAAACTGCATCTTCCTCCCCCGGATTTCGAAAAGGAACTCTTGGAACACCAATAGGCATTAAAGGAAAGAAAAAGAATTAAATACTATATTTCACTTTGATGCGGAAGCGTAATAATGGTCTTAATAATATTGGCCTTTATCATATTTTATACCTTTATCATATTTTATACATAGATAGAATAAGGCCATAAAATAAAGAAAGACGGAATGAATGAAAGAGAATTCTTACGAATAGGTCCTTTGAAGGATGAACAAATAGGGATGCATTCATTCATAAAAAATAGGATCAATCAACCCCCATTGCGTATTGATACTTATCGGGTATAGAATAGATCTGCTTCTCTTTTTTCTTCTGAGCCGAATTCTTACCTTATTACTAATGGAATAGAACAAATATTAATCCTTTCTCCGAAAGAATCCGCCGAAAAGGGGAGGTATTTCAATGCAATAAAGTTACATAGTGTCTATTTTTCGTTGATAAAGGGGTATTTCCATGGGTTTGCCTTGGTATCGTGTTCATACTGTCGTATTGAATGATCCCGGTCGCTTGCTTTCTGTTCATATAATGCATACGGCTCTGGTTGCTGGTTGGGCCGGTTCAATGGCTCTATATGAATTAGCCGTTTTTGATCCCTCCGATCCCGTTCTTGATCCAATGTGGAGACAAGGTATGTTCGTTATACCCTTCATGACTCGTTTAGGAATAACCAATTCATGGGGTGGTTGGAGTATTACAGGGGGGACTATAACAAATCCGGGTATTTGGAGTTACGAAGGTGTGGCCGGAGCACATATTGTGTTTTCTGGCTTGTGCTTCTTGGCAGCTATCTGGCATTGGGTATATTGGGATCTAGAAATTTTTTGTGATGAGCGCACAGGAAAACCTTCTTTGGATTTGCCCAAGATTTTTGGAATTCATTTATTTCTCTCAGGAGTGGCTTGCTTTGGCTTTGGCGCATTTCATGTAACAGGATTGTATGGTCCTGGAATATGGGTGTCCGACCCTTATGGACTAACTGGCAAGGTACAACCTGTAAATCCAGCGTGGGGCGTGGAAGGTTTTGATCCTTTTGTTCCGGGAGGAATAGCCTCTCATCATATTGCAGCAGGAACATTGGGCATATTAGCGGGCTTATTCCATCTTAGTGTCCGTCCGCCCCAACGTTTATACAAAGGATTACGTATGGGAAATATTGAAACCGTCCTTTCCAGCAGTATAGCTGCTGTCTTTTTTGCAGCTTTTGTTGTTGCTGGAACTATGTGGTATGGGTCAGCAACTACCCCCATCGAATTATTTGGTCCTACTCGTTATCAATGGGATCAAGGATACTTCCAGCAAGAAATATATCGAAGGGTTAGTGCTGGGTTAGCCGAAAATCAAAGTTTATCAGAAGCTTGGTCTAAAATTCCTGAAAAATTAGCTTTTTATGATTACATTGGCAATAATCCGGCAAAAGGAGGATTATTCAGAGCGGGTTCAATGGACAACGGGGATGGAATAGCCGTTGGGTGGTTAGGACACCCTATCTTTAGAGATAAAGAAGGGCGTGAACTTTTTGTACGTCGTATGCCTACTTTTTTTGAAACATTTCCGGTTGTTTTGGTAGACGGAGACGGAATTGTTAGAGCGGATGTCCCCTTTAGAAGGGCAGAATCAAAGTATAGTGTCGAACAAGTAGGTGTAACTGTTGAGTTCTATGGTGGCGAACTCAATGGAGTGAGTTATAGCGATCCTGCTACTGTGAAAAAATATGCTAGACGTGCTCAATTGGGTGAAATTTTTGAATTAGATCGTGCTACTTTGAAATCCGATGGTGTTTTTCGTAGCAGTCCAAGGGGTTGGTTTACTTTTGGGCATGCTTCGTTTGCTTTGCTTTTCTTCTTCGGACACATTTGGCATGGTGCTAGAACCCTGTTCAGAGACGTTTTTGCCGGTATTGATCCAGATTTGGATGCTCAAGTGGAATTTGGAGCATTCCAAAAACTTGGAGATCCAACTACAAGAAGACAAGTAGTCTGATGCAAGATTGCTTTGTTATTTTTCGCTTCTATTTTCTGTTTGTGATTTGACATAGGCTGCTGGAAAAATCTTGATTAAAATCGCTGCCTTTTCTTTGATTCTTGTTCTTTCTTTATTTTATTCGGGAGATGATTCCAAATAAACAGGTACGGAAGCTATAATTGTAAACCACGATCGAATTTATGGAAGCATTGGTTTATACATTCCTCTTAGTATCTACTCTAGGGATAATTTTTTTCGCTATCTTTTTTCGAGAACCGCCTAAAGTTCCAACTAAAAAATGAAATGATTTTTCATTATCTCAATTGAAGTAATGAGCCTCCCGATATCGGGAGGCTCATTACTTCAATTAGTCCCCGTGTTCCTCGAATGGATCTCTTAATTGTTGAGAGGGTTGCCCAAAGGCAGTATATAAGGCGTACCCAGTAAAACTTACAAGTAAACCAGATATAGAGATGGCGACTAAGGTTGCTGTTTCCATTATTATATAATTTCAAGATCACAATGGATCTATGATAAGATCGTTTATTTACAGCGGAACGATATACAAAGTCAACAGATCTCACTGAATACAAAATAAGATTTATGGCTACACAAACCGTTGAGGGTAGTTCTAGATCTGGTCCAAGACGAACTGTTGTAGGGGATTTTTTGAAACCATTGAATTCGGAATATGGTAAAGTAGCCCCTGGATGGGGAACGACTCCTTTGATGGGTGTCGCAATGGCTTTATTTGCGATATTCTTATCTATTATTTTGGAGATTTATAATTCTTCCGTTTTACTGGATGGAATTTCACTAAATTAGATTAACAAGAACCACGAAGCCTCGCTTTTCAATACAAAAAGTTAAACTTTTCGTTCTCGGATTTTTTTTATCCCATTCTATTTTGGGAGTTCGACCGCGAAATTTATTTGTTTCTGTATTTCCGGAATATGAGTGTGTGACTTGTTATAATTGATCCTATTGATAGTACAGAAAATGGGTCTGTCATCTTGATCGAGATAGTTTTATCCCGTCGGATAGCCATTCTAGTATCTGGAGCACGGAATATATGAAATGGATCACGAAGTATTCGAACATTCGAACTATGATTCCTACTTAATATTCAAACCCCGCGGCCGGACTCAAAAAAAATTCAAAGAAAGAGTTATATTATTTATAAATCGAAAGATTGTTTCTTCTTTCAAACTCTCATTTAGTTTATGCTTATTTTGATCAAAGGACAAACCTTTCTTTTCTTTGTATTCTTATTTATTTTATCTATTCTATTCATTGAATAAGTGATGATCCAATTCATTGAATAAGTGATGATCCAATTCATTGAATAAGTGATGATCCAATGGTTCTTACTCAAAGAATCTTTGGACTTGGTTTGAAGGTTTTATTGAATCATCGGGGTTCTGGTATGAATCTGAAGTTTCAATTGATTCATAGGGTCTTAACAAGAGAATTGCTATCAAAAATAAAGAAAACAAGAATAAAGCCACATTCCATACAAATAACAAATCAAAGAAAAAGAAATAAGTAGGTAAATAGAAGATTCAAGAGGCCTGTAACGATCAACATAAAGACGAATGCGCCGACTTGATTTTTTGGCATTATAATTACAACTACAAAAAAGAGCTTTCGGATTTTTACTCTTTTGTGTCTTCAGATAAAATTGAATGAAAAGATTAAGAAGTTTCAAACTTTCTATTCCATATCCGTTTCGGCTATTATTTGGGTGTTTTTGTTTGAGCTGTACGAGATGAAATTCTCATATACGGTTCTCAGGGGGGGAGTCCTCTTGGTTTACCTATCTCAATAAAGTCTATGATTGGTTCGAAGAACGCCTCGAGATTCAGGCGATTGCAGATGATATAACTAGTAAATATGTTCCTCCTCATGTTAACATATTTTATTGTCTAGGAGGAATTACGCTTACTTGTTTTTTGGTACAAGTAGCTACAGGATTTGCTATGACTTTTTACTATCGTCCAACCGTTACTGAGGCTTTTGCTTCTGTTCAATACATAATGACTGAAGCTAACTTTGGTTGGTTAATCCGATCAGTTCATCGATGGTCGGCAAGTATGATGGTCTTAATGATGATCCTGCATGTATTTCGTGTCTATCTCACTGGTGGTTTTAAAAAACCTCGCGAATTGACTTGGGTTACAGGCGTGGTTCTGGCTGTGTTGACCGCATCTTTTGGTGTAACGGGTTATTCCTTACCTCGGGACCAAATTGGTTATTGGGCAGTCAAAATCGTAACAGGTGTTCCGGAAGCTATTCCGGTAATAGGATCGCCTTTGGTAGAGTTATTGCGTGGAAGTGCTAGTGTGGGACAATCCACTTTGACCCGTTTTTATAGTTTACACACTTTTGTATTACCCCTTCTTACTGCTGTATTTATGTTAATGCATTTCCTAATGATACGTAAGCAAGGCATTTCTGGTCCTTTATAGAGAATATAGACCATAGCTATATTGTAACCAATCATTTATCTTATTACTTGGAGGAGGAACAATAGTATTTCATTGCTACAAATATGGATTATTGAAAAAAAAATAAGACATGTATTTGGATATTTCCTTTCAACTCCACAATATTCTAT